GTTAATGTAGCTTAAAACCAAAGCAAAGCATTGAAAATGCTTAGATGAGTCCACAAACTCCATAAACACACAGGTTTGGTCCCAGCCTTTTTATTAATTTTCAATAGGATTACACATGCAAGTATCCGCCCCCCAGTGAAAACGCCCTTCAAGTTATCACAGTACCTGAAGGAGCTGGCATCAAGCACGCCAATAAACGCAGCTAACGACGCCTTGCAAAGCCACACCCCCACGGGAAACAGCAGTGATAAAAATTAGGCTATAAACGAAAGTTCGACCTAGCCATATTGCATTGGGTTGGTAAATCTCGTGCCAGCCACCGCGGTCATACGATTAACCCTAGCTAATAAAAAACCGGCGTAAAGCGTGCTAAGATGAATCCAATCCAAATAAAGTTAAGCCCTGACCAGGCCGTAAAAAGTAATGGTTACCGTAAAAATAAACTACGAAAGTAACTTTAATTCACATCGACACACGATAGCCAAGACCCAAACTGGGATTAGATACCCCACTATGCTTGGCCCTAAACTTAAATAATTCACCAGACAAAATTATTCGCCAGAGAACTACTAGCAACAGCCTAAAACTCAAAGGACTTGGCGGTGCTTTACATCCCCCTAGAGGAGCCTGTTCTGTAATCGATAAACCCCGATAAACCCTACCAATTCTCGCTAATACAGCCTATATACCGCCATCTCCAGCAAACCCTAAAAAGGAAGCACAGTAAGCAAGACTATAAAAACATAAATACGTTAGGTCAAGGTGTAGCCCATGAATTGGGAAGAAATGGGCTACATTTTCTAAAATAGAACACGAACGAACGCCCTAATGAAAACGAGGGCCAAAGGAGGATTTAGCAGTAAGCTGAGAATAGAAAGCTCAACTGAACCCGGCCCTAAAGCACGCACACACCGCCCGTCACCCTCTTCAAATCCCCAAGAACACCTAAACATATTAGACAAACACCAAGGCATGAGAAGAGACAAGTCGTAACAAGGTAAGCATACTGGAAGGTGTGCTTGGATCATCAAAGTGTAGCTTAAACAAAGCGTCTGGCCTACGCCCAGAAGATCTCAATAAATTGACCACTTTGAACAAATCCTAGCCCAACCAACACCCAACATACAACCAAACAGAGCACATAAACCAAAGCATTTACTAGACTAAAGTATAGGCGATAGAAATTACACGACGGCGCTATAGAAAAAGTACCGCAAGGGAAAGATGAAAGATGCATTCAAAGTACAAAAAAGCAAAGATTACCCCTTGTACCTTTTGCATAATGGACTAACTAGAAACACCCTAGCAAAGAGAACTTAAGCTAGAAACCCCGAAACCAGACGAGCTACCTACGAGCAGTTTAAAGAACCCACTCATCTATGTGGCAAAATAGTGAGAAGACTTATAGGTAGGGGTGAAAAGCCTAACGAGCCTGGTGATAGCTGGTTGTCCAAGAAATGAATCTAAGTTCAACTTGAAGCATGCCCAAGAGCCCAAGAACTGTAATGTAGGCTTCAAGTATAGTCTAAAAAGGTACAGCTTTTTAGAAACAGAATTAAATCTTAATTAGTGAGTAAACAATACAACAACCATAGTTGGCCTAAAAGCAGCCATCAATTAAGAAAGCGTCAAAGCTCAACAATAAGACATAAATAATACCACAAACAAAAATCAACTCCTAAACCAATATTGGACCAATCTATCAATAAATAGAAGAAATACTGTTAGTATGAGTAACAAGAAATAAATCTCCTTGCACAAGCTTATATCAGAACGGATGACCCACTGATAGTTAACAACGAAACAAATCAAACCCAAAAATAAAACTTTGTTAAATAGATTGTTAACCCAACACAGGCGTGCATATTCTCAAAGGAAAGGTTAAAACAAATGAAAGGAACTCGGCAAACACAAGCCCCGCCTGTTTACCAAAAACATCACCTCTAGCATAACCAGTATTAGAGGCACTGCCTGCCCAGTGACTCGCGTTAAACGGCCGCGGTATTCTGACCGTGCAAAGGTAGCATAATCACTTGTTCTCTAAATAAGGACTAGTATGAACGGCTAGACGAGGGTTTTACTGTCTCTCATCTGTAACCAGTGAAATTGACCTCCCCGTGAAGAGGCGGGGATAATGTAATAAGACGAGAAGACCCTATGGAGCTTTAATTAAACAGCTTAAAATTAACCCAACACCACTCTAACAGAGATATAACAAACCGATTAACCTAAGCTGTCAATTTTGGTTGGGGTGACCTCGGAGCAAAAAACAACCTACGAGCGGTCAAATCCAGACTAACAAGTCCAGATAGTCCGTTAATTGATCCAACAACTTGATCAACGGAACAAGTTACCCTAGGGATAACAGCGCAATCCTATTCAAGAGTCCATATCGACAATAGGGTTTACGACCTCGATGTTGGATCAGGACATCCCAATGGTGCAGAAGCTATTAACGGTTCGTTTGTTCAACGATTAAAGTCCTACGTGATCTGAGTTCAGACCGGAGTAATCCAGGTCGGTTTCTATCTATTAATACACTTCTCCCAGTACGAAAGGACAAGAGAAGTAGGGCCTACCTCACACAGGCGCCCTCGAATCAATAAATGACTGCCCTCTTAATTTAGCCAATTCACAACAACCCCCAGTCCTAGAACCAGGACCAGCTAGGGTAGCAAAGCACGGCAACTGCACAAGACTTAAGCCCTTGTAACAGAGGTTCAACTCCCCTCCCTAGCACCAATGTACATAATCAACATAATAATAATAATCATCCCCATCCTACTAGCCGTGGCATTCCTAACACTAGTAGAACGCAAAGTGCTAGGATACATGCAACTACGAAAGGGCCCAAACATCGTGGGCCCTTGAGGCCTGCTACAACCAGTCGCCGATGCAGTAAAACTATTCACCAAAGAGCCCCTACGACCCCTAACATCCTCAATCACAATATTCATCATAGCACCCATCCTGGCACTGACACTCGCACTCACCATATGAGTACCACTACCAATACCACACCCGCTAGTCAACATGAACCTAGGAGTGCTATTCATACTGGCTATATCAAGCCTCGCCGTATACTCCATTTTATGATCAGGGTGGGCCTCAAACTCCAAATACGCCCTCATTGGAGCACTACGTGCAGTAGCCCAAACCATCTCATACGAAGTAACACTAGCCATCATCCTACTATCCTTACTGTTAATGAGCGGATCCTTCACCCTCTCTACCCTGATCACAACCCAAGAAAAGCTGTGATTACTAGTACCCGCATGACCCCTAGCCATGATATGATTCATCTCAACCCTAGCCGAAACAAACCGAGCACCCTTCGACCTAACAGAAGGAGAATCTGAGCTCGTATCCGGCTTTAACGTAGAATACGCAGCAGGCCCATTCGCACTTTTCTTCCTTGCCGAATACGCAAACATCATCATAATAAACATCTTATCAGTAACACTCTTCATAGGAGCCTTTCACAACCCCCACACCCCAAGCCTCTACACAGTTAATTTTGTAGTAAAAACACTCGCCCTAACCGCCCTATTCCTATGAATCCGGGCATCCTACCCACGATTCCGCTACGACCAACTAATACACCTACTATGAAAAAACTTCCTACCACTAACCCTAGCACTATGCATGTGGCACGTATCAATACCAATCGCCCTATCAAGCATTCCCCCACAATCATAAGAAATATGTCTGACAAAAGAATTACTTTGATAGAGTAAATAATAGAGGTTTAAATCCCCTTATTTCTAGAAAAACAGGCATTGAACCTGCACCTGAGAACTCAAAAATCTCCGTGCTACCAACTTACACCACAATCTACAGTAAGGTCAGCTAAGCAAGCTATCGGGCCCATACCCCGAAAATGTTGGATCACAACCTTCCCGTACTAATAAACCCCATCATAATAGCCATCCTAACAACCCTATTCCTAGGGACCATGCTCGTCCTAATCAGCTCTCACTGACTAATAATTTGAATTGGATTCGAGATAAACATACTAGCAATAGTCCCCATCCTAATGAAAAACTTTAGCCCACGGGCCATAGAAGCAGCCACAAAATACTTCCTAATCCAAGCCACCGCATCCATACTACTAATGCTAGCCATTACCCTCGACCTAATGTCTTCTGGACAATGGACCATCACAAAAACCCACAACACCCTGCCATCAGCTATCATCACCATAGCTATGGCCATAAAACTAGGAATAGCACCATTCCACTTCTGAGTACCAGAAGTAACACAGGGAAGCCCACTATCATCAGGCATGCTACTTCTAACCTGACAAAAAGTCGCACCAATATCAATCCTATACCAAATAATACCCACAATCAACACAAATATACTGATAACCATAGCCGCACTCTCAATCCTCATCGGCGGCTGAGGAGGACTAAACCAGACCCAACTACGAAAAATCATAGCATACTCCTCAATCGCCCACATAGGCTGAATGGCAATAATCATAACATACAACCCAGACATTGCCATTCTAAACCTACTAGTCTACATCATAATAACACTATCTATATTCGCAATCCTACTATACAACTCATCAACAACAACCCTATCACTATCCCACCTATCAAACAAAACACCACTAATCACAGCCCTCGCACTCCTAATCCTACTATCACTAGGAGGCCTCCCCCCACTGACCGGATTCATGCCCAAATGAATAATCATCCAAGAACTAACCAAAAACAACATAGTAATAATACCAACCGTAATAGCAATAACAGCACTACTCAACCTATACTTCTACGTACGCCTAGCGTACTCCACAGCACTAACAATACTCCCAACTACCAACAACATAAAAATAAAATGACAATTCGAGACAACAAAAATCATAAAACTAACCCCCCCTCTAATCATTTTATCCACAATAGCACTCCCACTCACCCCCATAATATCAATCCTAAGCTAGGGACTTAGGCTACACAGACCGAGAGCCTTCAAAGCTCTAAGCAAATACAAATTATTTAGTCCCTGATATAAAGACTGTAGAAATTCAACCTACATCACCTAAACGCAAATCAGGCGCTTTAATTAAGCTAAATCCTCACTAGATTGGTGGGGTACAAACCCACGAAGTTTTAGTTAACAGCTAAACACCCTAATCAACTGGCTTCAATCTACTTCTCCCGCCATAAAAAAGAAAGTGGCGGGAGAAGTCCGGGCAGAATTGAAGCTGCTTCTTTGAATTTGCAATTCAATGTGTAAACACCTCAGGACCTGGCAAGAAGAGGACTCCAACCTCTGTGTTCAGATTTACAGTCTAATGCTTACTCGGCCATCTTACCTATGTTCATCAACCGCTGGCTCTTTTCAACAAATCACAAAGACATTGGCACATTGTATCTCTTATTTGGCGCCTGGGCCGGAATAGTAGGCACCGCACTAAGTCTTCTAATCCGCGCTGAACTAGGTCAACCTGGGACCCTCTTAGGAGACGACCAAATTTACAATGTAATCGTTACCGCACATGCATTTGTGATAATCTTCTTCATAGTCATGCCAATCATAATCGGGGGTTTTGGAAACTGACTAGTACCCCTAATAATTGGGGCCCCCGACATGGCATTCCCCCGTATAAACAACATAAGTTTCTGACTGCTCCCCCCCTCTTTCCTACTTCTTCTGGCCTCTTCCATAGTCGAAGCGGGGGCTGGAACCGGCTGAACTGTATACCCCCCTTTGGCAGGAAATTTAGCACACGCAGGAGCATCCGTAGACCTAACCATTTTCTCTCTTCATCTGGCAGGTATCTCATCAATCCTTGGGGCTATCAATTTTATTACAACAATCATCAACATAAAACCCCCTGCAATAAACCAATACCAAACCCCACTATTCGTGTGATCGGTCCTAATTACGGCCGTGCTTCTACTACTATCTCTACCCGTACTAGCCGCTGGCATTACCATACTGTTGACCGACCGTAATCTAAATACAACCTTCTTTGACCCCGCAGGAGGGGGCGACCCCATTCTATACCAACACCTATTCTGATTCTTCGGGCACCCCGAAGTGTACATTCTCATCCTCCCTGGATTTGGAATAATCTCCCACATCGTGACCTATTATTCCGGGAAAAAAGAACCCTTTGGATACATGGGCATGGTCTGAGCAATAATGTCCATTGGCTTCCTGGGCTTCATTGTATGGGCACATCACATGTTCACAGTGGGAATAGACGTTGATACACGAGCCTACTTCACATCAGCCACCATAATTATTGCTATCCCCACTGGAGTAAAGGTGTTTAGTTGACTAGCAACCCTGCACGGAGGAAACGTAAAATGGGCCCCAGCTATACTATGAGCCCTAGGCTTTATCTTCCTGTTCACAGTCGGGGGTCTAACTGGCATCGTACTAGCCAACTCGTCCCTAGATATCGTCCTCCATGATACCTACTACGTAGTAGCCCACTTCCACTACGTTCTCTCCATAGGGGCAGTTTTCGCCATCATAGGAGGCTTCGTCCATTGATTCCCCCTGTTCTCAGGATACACACTCAACAACACATGGGCAAAAGTTCACTTTACAATCATGTTCGTGGGCGTAAACATAACCTTTTTCCCCCAGCACTTCCTTGGACTGTCTGGGATACCTCGACGATACTCGGACTACCCTGACGCTTACACAATATGAAACACTGTGTCCTCCATAGGGTCCTTCATCTCATTAACCGCCGTAATACTCATGGCCTTCATAATCTGAGAGGCATTCGCCTCTAAACGGGAAGTCCTAATAGTAGAGTCCACAAATACCAATCTCGAATGACTACACGGCTGCCCACCACCCTACCACACATTCGAAGAACCTGCTTTCGTAAATCTGGTCAAAGCAAGAGAGGAGGGAGTCGAACCCTCAAACAATGGTTTCAAGCCAATATCATAACCCCTATGTCTCTCTCTATCACGGAAGTATTAGTAAAATTTACATAACTTTGTCAAAGTTAAATTATAGGTTCAAGCCCTTTATACTTCCATGGCGTACCCGCTCCAATTAGGCTTTCAAGATGCCACATCCCCTATCATAGAAGAATTACTCCACTTCCACGATCACACATTAATAATCGTATTCTTGATCAGCTCTCTAGTACTATACATCATCTCTCTCATACTAACAACCAAACTCACCCACACAAGTACAATAGACGCTCAAGAAGTAGAAACCATTTGAACCATCCTACCCGCAATTATCCTAATCCTAATCGCCCTGCCCTCCCTACGCATCCTCTACATAATGGACGAGATTAACAACCCCGCCCTAACAGTAAAAACAATGGGCCATCAGTGATACTGAAGCTACGAATACACAGACTACGAAGACCTAAGCTTCGACTCATACATAATCCCAACTCAAGACCTAAAACCCGGCGAACTCCGACTCCTAGAAGTAGACAACCGACTTGTACTACCCATAGATACAACCATCCGCATGCTCATCTCATCTGAAGACGTTCTGCACTCTTGAGCCGTCCCATCCCTAGGCTTAAAAACAGATGCTATCCCAGGACGTCTAAACCAAACAACTCTAATATCAACCCGGCCCGGCCTATTCTACGGACAGTGCTCGGAAATCTGCGGCTCAAATCATAGCTTCATGCCAATTGTCCTCGAACTAGTGCCCCTAAAAACATTTGAAAGCTGAACCACATCCCTACTGTAACTCATTGAGAAGCTAATAGCGCTAGCCTTTTAAGTTAGAGATTGAGAGCACGCCCCTCCTCAATGACATGCCTCAACTAGACACTACAACATGATCCATTACAATCGTGTCCACAATCCTGACCCTCTTTATCCTGTTCCAATTAAAAATCTCTAAACATTACTACCCACACGACGCAGAGACCTCAACAAAAACACACCACAAAACACCCACCCCTTGAGAAAAAAAATGAACGAAAATCTATTCACCTCTTTCATTACCCCTGTAGTAATAGGGATCCCTATTGTAACAATTATCATTATGTTCCCAGTAATCCTCTTCCCAACATCAAATCGACTAATCAACAACCGCATTGTATCCATACAACAATGACTCCTAAAACAAACATCCAAACAAATAATAAGCATCCACAACTACAAGGGACAAACCTGAACCCTGATGTTAATTACACTAATCATTTTCATCGCATCTACAAACCTACTAGGCCTGCTACCCCACTCATTCACTCCCACAGCCCAACTGTCAATAAACCTGAGCATAGCAGTTCCTCTATGGGCAGCCACCGTAGTCACAGGTTTTCGACACAATACAAAAACATCTTTAGCCCACTTCCTACCTCAGGGAACACCAACCCCTCTTATCCCAGTGCTAGTGATCATTGAAACAATCAGCCTGCTGATTCAACCCATAGCGCTCGCAGTACGACTAACAGCCAACATCACCGCCGGCCACCTGTTAATACACCTAATCGGAAGCGCAACTCTTGCCCTAATATCAATCAACCTCACCGTGGCCACAACTACCTTCATCATCCTAGTCCTGCTTACAATCCTTGAGTTCGCAGTCGCACTCATTCAGGCCTACGTATTCACTCTTCTAATCAGCCTCTACTTACATGATAACACATAATGACCCACCAAACCCACTCATACCACATAGTGAACCCAAGCCCTTGACCCCTAACCGGGGCCCTATCTGCCCTCCTAATAACATCTGGCCTAGCAATATGATTCCACTTCAACTCTACAGTACTACTCCTCCTAGGACTAACAACAAACCTCTTAACAATATACCAATGATGGCGTGACATTGTACGAGAAAGCACCTTTCAAGGCCACCACACACCCACAGTCCAAAAAGGACTACGATATGGCATAATCCTGTTTATTATCTCAGAAGTATTCTTCTTCGCCGGCTTCTTCTGAGCATTCTACCACTCAAGCCTAGCACCTGCCCCCGAACTAGGAGGATGCTGACCCCCCACAGGCATCAACCCGCTAAACCCGCTGGAAGTACCTCTACTCAACACATCCGTTCTTTTAGCCTCAGGAGTATCAATCACATGAGCACACCATAGCTTAATAGAGGGCAATCGAAACCACATAACCCAAGCCCTGCTCATCACAATCCTCCTAGGCATTTACTTCACACTACTACAAATCTCAGAGTATTACGAAGCACCCTTCACAATCTCCGACGGCGTGTACGGCTCTACCTTCTTCGTAGCAACTGGATTCCACGGCCTACATGTCATCATCGGCACCTCCTTCCTAACTGTATGCCTACTACGACAACTAAAATATCACTTTACATCAAACCACCACTTCGGATTCGAAGCCGCCGCCTGATATTGACACTTCGTAGATGTAGTATGACTGTTCCTGTATGTCTCTATTTACTGATGAGGTTCCTATTTTCTAAGTATGCACAGTACAGTTGACTTCCAATCAACAAGCTCTGGTTACAGCCCAGAAGAAAATAATAAACCTACTCCTAGCAATAATAACAAACACCATACTAGCATGCCTGCTCATACTAATTGCCTTCTGACTCCCTCAATTAAACACGTACTCGGAAAAAATCACCCCCTACGAGTGCGGATTCGACCCCATAGGATCAGCACGACTACCATTCTCCATAAAATTCTTCCTAATCGCCATTACATTCCTACTATTCGACCTAGAAATCGCACTACTCCTACCACTCCCCTGAGCATCACAAACAAACAACCTAGACACCATAATCACCGTAGCCTTAATCCTCATCCTACTGCTAGCAATTAGCCTGGCCTACGAGTGGACACAAAAAGGCCTAGAATGAACTGAGTATGATAGCTAGTTTACATAAAACAAATGATTTCGACTCATTAAACTATGACTTACTCATAGCTATCAAATGTCCCTAATTTACATTAACACAACACTGGCATTCACCATCTCCCTAGTAGGGATATTAATGTACCGATCACACCTAATATCCTCACTACTATGTCTAGAGGGCATGATACTCTCCCTATTCGTAATAATCACCATTACAATCCTAACCAACCACTTCACACTAGCCAACATAGCGCCCATCATCCTCCTCGTACTAGCAGCATGCGAGGCTGCCCTAGGCCTCTCCCTATTAGTACTTGTGTCTAACACATACGGCACGGACTACGTACAAAACCTAAACCTGCTACAATGCTAAAACTAATTGTCCCTACAGCCGTACTAATCCCCCTAACATGACTATCAAACAAGAACATAGTATGAATCAACGTAACATCACACAGCATACTAATCAGCCTAGCATCTCTGAGCATCTTGGGCCAGCATGACCACAACAACATAAACCTCTCAACCATCTTCTTCTCTGACCCCCTGTCAGCACCCCTGATCGTATTAACAACATGACTCCTCCCCCTAATACTAACAGCCAGCCAAGCCCACCTGTCCAACGAGCCCCTAGGCCTAAAAAAACTATACATTACCATACTAATCACCCTCCAAGCGCTACTAATAATAACATTCGCCTCCTCCGAGTTCATTATATTCTACATCCTATTTGAAGCAACACTCGTACCAACCCTAATCATCATCACACGATGAGGAAACCAAGCAGAGCGACTAAACGCAGGATCCTACTTCCTCTTCTACACAATAGTAGGATCACTTCCCCTTCTAGTAGTGCTCACATACACCCAAAACATAACAGGAACCCTAAACATACTAGTACTACAATACTGAGCAAAGCCCATAAACGACTCTTGATCCAACATGCTAGTATGACTAGCATGCATAATAGCATTTATAGTAAAAATACCCCTATACGGACTACACCTCTGACTACCAAAAGCCCACGTAGAAGCCCCCATTGCAGGCTCCATAGTACTTGCAGCCGTGCTACTAAAACTAGGCGGATACGGCATAATACGTATCACCATCATGCTAGAGCCAATAACAACATTCATAGCATACCCCTTCCTAATGCTATCCCTATGAGGAATAATCATAACAAGCTGCATCTGCCTCCGCCAAACCGACCTAAAATCACTAATCGCCTACTCCTCCGTAAGTCACATAGCACTGGTAATCGTCGCAATCCTGATCCAAACCCCATGAAGCTACATAGGGGCTACCGCTCTCATAATCGCCCACGGTCTAACATCCTCCATACTATTTTGCCTAGCAAACACAAACTACGAACGAACCCACAGCCGAACTATAATGCTAGCACGAGGACTGCAAACCCTCCTACCCCTAATAGCTGCCTGATGACTCCTAGCAAGCCTAACCAACCTAGCCATCCCCCCCAGCATCAACCTAATCGGAGAACTATTCGTAGTAGTATCAACATTCTCGTGATCTAACACCACCATCATCCTTACTGGAACTAACATTATCATCACAGCCACCTACTCCCTATACATACTAATATCCACCCAACGTGGAAAATATACCCACCACATCAACAACATCTGCCCCTCCTTCACCCGAGAAAACGCCCTAATAGCCCTCCACATACTGCCCCTACTAATACTATCAACCAACCCCAAAATCATCCTAGGGTGCCTTTACTGTAAGTATAGTTTAATAAAACCTCAGATTGTGGATCTGACAATAGAAGACCACAACTTCTTACTTACCAAAAAAGCATGCAAGAACTGCTAATTCCTGCCCCCATGTATAAAAACATGGCTTTTTTAAACTTTTAGAGGATGACAGACACCCGTTGGTCTTAGGAACCAAAAGACTTGGTGCAACTCCAAGTAAAAGTAATTAACACCCTAACCTGCACCTCCCTCATAACACTAACAACACTAATCATACCAATCATAATCACCCCCACAAATGCCTACACAAGCAAAAACTACCCCCGCCACGTAAAAAACATAGTTGCACTAGCCTTCGCCATCAGCATAATCCCAGCAATAGCATTTGCCTACTCAAACGAAGAAATAACTATCTTTAACTGACACTGAACAACAATCCAAACAATAAAAATAACGATAAGCTTCAAACTAGACTATTTCTCCACAACATTCATACCAGTAGCCCTATTCGTCACATGATCTATCATAGAGTTCTCTCTGTGATATATAAAATCAGACCCCCACATCAACCGATTCTTCAAGTACCTACTAATCTTCCTAATCACAATAATAATCCTAGTGTCCGCCAACAACATATTCCAACTCTTCATCGGCTGAGAAGGAGTAGGAATCATATCCTTCCTCCTAATCGGCTGATGACACGGACGAACAGATGCAAACACAGCAGCCATACAGGCCATCCTATACAACCGCATCGGAGACATTGGACTAATCCTGTCAATAGCATGATTCCTCACAAACCTAAACTCATGGGACCTCCAACAAATCCTCATGCTAAACCCCAAGAACACAGACATCCCCCTAGCTGGCCTGCTACTAGCAGCAACTGGAAAATCCGCACAATTTGGACTACACCCATGACTCCCCTCAGCCATAGAAGGCCCAACCCCAGTGTCAGCCCTACTTCACTCCAGCACAATAGTAGTCGCAGGGGTATTCCTACTAATCCGATTCCACCCCCTAATAGAAAACAACAAAACAATCCAAACAGCAACCCTATGCCTAGGGGCCATTACAACCCTGTTCACAGCCATCTGTGCTCTCACCCAGAACGACATCAAAAAGATCGTAGCCTTCTCAACCTCAAGCCAACTAGGCCTAATAATGGTCACCATCGGAATCAACCAACCGCACCTAGCCTTCATACACATCTGCACCCATGCCTTCTTCAAAGCCATACTATTCATGTGCTCCGGATCGATCATCCACAGCCTAAACGACGAACAAGACATCCGCAAAATAGGAGGGCTTTTCCACGCCCTCCCCACTACCACCTCCGCCCTCATTATTGGCAGCCTAGCCCTAACAGGAACCCCATTCCTAACAGGCTTCTACTCTAAAGACCTAATCATCGAAACCGCTAGCATATCCCACACAAACGCCTGAGCCCTACTCATCACACTAGTAGCCACCTCCCTCACAGCCGCCTACAGCACACGAATCATCTTCTTCACACTACTAGGACAACCCCGATCCAATACCCTAATCAACATCAACGAAAACAACTCCTCACTAACAAACCCAATCAAACGCCTAATGCTAGGGAGCATTTTCGCCGGGTTCCTACTATACAACAACATCCCCCCAACAACCACACCCCAAACAACTATACCACACTACCTAAAATACACCGCCCTCATCACTACAATCCTGGGCCTAATCATAGCCCTAGAGCTATGCAACCTATCCCTAAACCTAAGCCACAAACCCCCCTCAAGTGCCTTCAAATTCTCAAACCTGCTAGGCTACTTCCCCACAATCATTCACCGCTCAGGACCCCTCTGATCACTAACAACAAGCCAAAAACTAGCATCCCTTATTCTAGACCTAATCTGACTAGAAAACATTATACCAAAGTCAATCTCACACTTCCACATAAAAGCCTCTCTAATAACATCCAACCAAAAAGGCTCAATCAAGCTATACTTCCTATCCTTCGCAGTAACAATAATCCTCGCTCTCCTCATATTCTATTCCCCCGAGTAACCTCCATAACAATAACAACACAAATAAACAAAGACCACCCAGTTATAACCACAAACCAAACACCATGACTATAAAGAGCAGCAACACCCGCAGCTTCCTCACTAAAAAAACTAGACCCCCCAACATCATAAGTCGCCCAATCACCAGGATCACCAAGATCAAAAACCACACTCAACCCCTCACCCTTCAACATATAAAGCACTAAAACCAACTCTATGACCACACCCAAAACAAAAGAACCAAGCACAACCACATTAGACACCCAAACTTCAGGATACTCCTCAATAGCTATGGCTGCCGTATAGCCAAAAACAACCAGCATCCCCCCAAGATAAATCAAAAAAACCATTAAACCCAAAAAAGACCCACCAAAATTAACTACAACCCCACAACCAGCACCACCAGCTACAACCAGACTAAACCCCCCATAAATAGGAGAAGGCTTTGAAGAAAACCCTAAAAAACTAATCACAAAAATAACACTCAAAATAAACACAACATATGTCATTATTCCCACATGGACTCAAACCATGACCTATGACACGAAAAATCATCGTTGTAATTAAACTACGGAAACCTAATGACAAACATCCGAAAAACACACCCCCTGCTCAAAATCATCAACAACTCCTTTATTGATCTACCCACCCCCTCTAACATCTCAGCATGATGAAACTTCGGATCATTACTAGGAATCTGCTTAGTCCTACAAATTCTCACAGGACTATTCCTAGCCATACACTACACTGCAGACACAGCAACCGCATTCTCTTCAGTAACCCACATCTGCCGAGATGTCAACTACGGATGAATTATCCGATACATACACGCTAACGGGGCTTCCCTGTTCTTCATCTGCCTATTCACACACATTGGACGAGGCATCTACTACGGATCCTTTGCCTACAAAGAGACATGAAACATCGGTATCCTAATCCTATTAGCAGTAATAGCAACCGCCTTTATGGGATACGTACTACCATGAGGACAAATGTCCTTCTGAGGTGCTACAGTAATTACAAACCTTTTATCCGCAATACCTTACATCGGGTCTAGCCTAGTAGAGTGAGTCTGGGGGGGATTCTCGGTAGACAAAGCAACTCTCACTCGATTCTTCGCTCTTCACTTCATCCTTCCCTTCGTAATTCTTGCCCTAGTACTAGTACACTTACTATTCTTACATGAAACCGGGTCCAACAACCCAATAGGAATCGTATCCAACCCCGACGTAATCCCCTTCCACCCATACTACACAACCAAGGACACCCTTGGCCTATTCATCATGCTTACAGCACTAATATCCCTAGCCCTATTCTTCCCCGACCTACTAGGAGACCCAGACAACTATACACCCGCAAACCCCCTAAACACACCACCCCACATCAAACCAGAATGGTACTTCCTATTCGCATACGCAATCCTACGCTCAATCCCCAACAAACTGGGAGGAGTACTAGCACTAATCCTATCCATCCTCGTACTAGCACTAATCCCACTACTACACACATCAAAACAACGAACTATAATATTCCGACCCCTGAGCCAAACCATCTTCTGACTCCTAGTGACCGACCTACTAGTTCTCACATGAATCGGAGGACAACCCGTAGAACACCCCTTCATCCTAATCGGACAAGTGGCCTCTATCCTTTATTTCACACTAATCCTAGCAGCAATGCCAATCGCAGGTATCATCGAAAACAATCTCATAAAATTAAGAGTCTTCGTAGTATATGTCAATACACTGGTCTTGTAAACCAGCAAAGGAATTAACCCTCCCCAAGACTCAGGAAGAAGACAAAAGCCCTACCATCAGCACCCAAAGCTGAAATTCTCAATAAACTACTTCCTGCAAACAATTAAAGTCCAACAAGCTTTATATAGTATATGCTATGTATAATCGTGCATTAATGGTTTGCCCCATGCATATAAGCAGGTACATTATATTATTATAGTACATAGGACATACCATGTATAATCGTACATTAATGATCTAACACATGCATATAAGCAGGTACATTATATTATTATAGTACATAGGACATATTATGTATAATCGTGCATTATTGATCTAGTACATGCATATAAGCAGGTACATAATATTCTTAGAGTACATAGTACATATTATTATTGATCGGACATAGCACATCAAGTCAAATCATTTCCAGTCAACATGCGTATCCCTACCACTGAAGGCCGCCTAATCACCATGCCGCGTGAAATCATCAACCCGCTCATAGTCGTGTCCCTCTTCTCGCTCCGGGCCCATATGGACTGTGGGGTAGTTAAAGTGAAACTATACCTGGCATCTGGTTCTTACTTCATGTTCATCTTGTATCTAGCCGCTCACTCGTTCCTCTTAAATAAGACATCTCGATGGATTAATTACTAATCAGCCCATGCCTAACATAACTGTGGTGTCATGCCTTTGGTATCTTTTAATTTTCGGGGTGCGAGGTTCAACTGGGTCACCGACCTTCGAGCAGGTGGATAACTTGCAGATAGACATTCATTGGATATTTATTGGTCGTGCATACTAACTCCTAGGTATTATTCAGTCAATGGTTACAGGACATAGAGAATTTTACAACAAAATTTTGAGTTGAGCCTACAGAAATCATAGATCACAGTCGCAGACACCAACAAATACTAAAATAATTAATTTAAATTTATAAATTTAGGTTTGATATATCAAACCCCCCCTTACCCCCCCAAAGCCTCCACGTACTAAACATCTTGTCAAACCCCAAAAGCAAGAATACACACGTACACAAAGGCGCTATAAGCACAAAGTATTACGTAAGTATATAGATATACAAAACTACTAGCGCAGCTTTCTGCCCACTAGTTAAATACTTAGGTGCTTGAACATATGTGGCTGGAAGGCCATGTAGTGACTACGTAATGATTTCTATTAGCCACAATAAAAACAATATACAATAAATACAAATATAGATCAATTCTTATAGGCGCCGATAGCATAAACTATCTGCCCCCTATGTACAATTGAATTAAA